CATGAACTAGATCAGAATCATTCTCAACGAATCCATAAGAAGTGATCCAATTTTTTTCATCGGGTCTGGATGAAGACCAAAGATCTTGAGCGACCGATCCGGCAGAACAACTCAAAAGATAAAGAAGTATCGTTAATTTCTTCATGCTCGTTCCAAGTTCGAAGTACCATTTGTACAAATAAGAATCCCCTCCCTTACATGATTTCTTCTTCATATAGATAGATATAGGATCTATGGGGCAATTACTTAGAAGTACATTTTGTGCAACAGCCCTTCCTATCTGATAGAAAAGGATCCCATGATTCTGAACCGATCTTATCTGGGATCGAAAATGCCAAGTTTTTCTATGAAGAGCTGATCTAATTGTATTAGTTTCTATAATGGATTTCTTCTGTGTAATACTAATTGATAGGGCCTCATTGATAAGTGCTACAAGATCTCGTGCATTGGAACCCATGGTTATGGACCCGAATCCATTAGTATGGAACATCTTCTTTTCCAAGTGAAATCCCCTAGTATATGAAAGAATGAAAAAGTGCTTTCGTTGTTGTGGAAGAAGAAGCCTTCGTATCTTAATGCATGTATTTAATTTATTCGGAGCTATTAGAGCGGGATCCACTTTTTGGGGAATATGAGTCGAAGCAATAACAAGAATCTTTCCAGTGGAACATCTTTCACTGGAGAGATAGTTCTCTAATAGACCGAGGGATAAGTAATTCGACTCATTCACATGCAGATCATGAATGTTTGGAATCCATATTATGCAAGGAGACATTGCTTTTGCTAATTCGAATTGAAGGGTGATCTCAAATCGGTCTATTTTCGGCGTCATATACATAGTTATCACATTCGTCATAGTTAGCAGCTCCGTATCAATATCAAGGTCATCATCACTATCATCAATATCGTCACTATCATCAATATCAATATCGTCACTATCATCAATATCGATATCATCAATAAGATAACCTTTAGGCTTGTCGTCCAGGAACTTGTTCGGAAATACCGTAATGAAAGGAACATAGGAGTTTGTCGCTAGGTATTTGACCAAACAGGATCGTCCAGTTCCTATAGAACCTATCACTAAAATACCTCTAGAAGGGGATAGGGCTAAGCGGAGCGAAAAGGGTTTTCCATGAGGAGATGGGGAATGAAAACTATTAGCCCCACACGAGGTTTGTGAATAAGTGATTGTCTGATAATGAGCAAGGAATATCCGTCTTTCTGCTAAACAGGATCTATTGAACTCATAATTCATTAGATCCTTTTGATGAATGTCAACTAAGTATCGTAAGGAAATTGATCCCGGTTGTTCAATCATTTGATAACCAGAGTCATTCTTTGATAAATGATCACTATGAGTCAGACTCAATAGAATTTGATCAATCCCTTTTTCTGTCGTTAAGGTGGAGAACTGAACCAAGAATTCTCTTTCTTCATCATCAATCGAATCACTGTTCGCGACCCAGAATTCTATTTTCTCATCAATCCAATCACCGTTCACGTTTTTTATTTTTCTTATCAATGAATAGATCTCTTTACTTGTACGACTTAGATGTCTCGTATTTCTCGAAAAAATGATTCGATTGATGGGATTTGGTATGATACTTACAAGATCGATGAGATTGATCTTCCAATATTTATTCTTAGAACGTATTGATTTGACCCCATAAGCGGGACCACCACCCAATAGCATGTTGCCACCAGAAGCAGAACCCCGTATTTCTTCCAGAGAATCTCCTAATTGTTCCAGAACAACTAGAAAGAGATTCTTTAACCAGAAAGAATTCAGTTCAGATGTAGGATACCTATCCAGAAGTTTTCGAAATTCCATCATACATGATGGAATCATCAAAGATTTGATCTTTTCTAACTCTGTCTGTAACTCACTAGAGGCTCGGGAAACAAAGAGAAGATGTATACGAACGAGATATCCAGCAACAAGAAGAAGGAAAAAGATTGAATAGAGGAACTCCCGAGCATTTGTTGATCTCAGATGTGCCCATATCAATGGAACGGGTGACTCATTATTTCGATGAATCATTTCTTCGGGCAGAAGAAGATTCTGTAAACATTGACTCGAAATCTCACTTATCAGAGTCCATTGTGGAAGAATCTTCTGAGGAATTGGCCGTGATATATCTGATCCGTGCATCATATCATGAAAAATGGATACAAATTTTTGACTGCTACTTAGTATCGGCAATGGGTCTGAAAGAGTATCTAAAAGGGTGAAATTGAGATATTTGCACCCTGTCGAAGTAAGGAACCATGGCATATATGTTTGGAACAGATTCCATTTTGAGAGATTTGAAAAAGCACTATCTCGTTGAAAGGTTCTATACATCTGCCCTTTCTCAACGCATTTCTTTAGACAAAGACTCCGTTTTTTCCTCTTTCCGGATGGTAAATACTTCTCAGAACATGGAGTGTGAATCAAACCCATGTTTGAATTGAAACTGAGATACTGATGCAAGTTATTCCCTTCTGAATCAGATAGATTCATATCTGAAAGAGGCTGACAAGAAGTTCTTTCCAAATTGACTATTTGTTCCTCTGTTAGAGGTGTTGCAGAAATGTCTGCGATCGAGTAAATAGCTCTACGAACGAATGGATCGGATCGAATTTGAAAATGTAATTGTAATAAAGATTTGTACAATTTGTACAAGTTATACGTTTCATCACCACTTTGTGGGAAATCATTAGGTATGAAGATGTCAGATACCTGTGACTCCATTGGTGAAATAGTCTCTCTCTCCAAAAAAAGATATTTTTTTTTACCGACGCACAAAGAAAAGATTTTGTTGCGAATGGACAAGATATTGAGGAATTGTCCATATGTAAGATCATAATTATTGATACGGGTCTTTTCCACATCAAAAGGGAATCCTTTGTTACAATAGAACCAGAAGTGATGTGGATCATTCAAGAATCGAAGTCGATTTGCTTTATAAAAAGAAGATATCAATGAACTTCTATGAAATGGTTTCACGGGATTCAGCCAATTGTCTCGATCGTGGGATCTCATTGAGAAATAGGAATCCGTGTTATCAAAGGATTTCCTGCGATTCTTTCTAGTATGCAATGAGTCAATCATCCGCTTTGGTATCTTTTTGAACAAAAATGGTAATACTGTTCCTCCATTGATCAAGAATTTCGGTCTTTGGGAAGTATCATGATCATCCAATAAGAAGGGTTTCAATTTCTTCAAATGAACGATTTGAACACCTATGGATTCTAACAACTGATTGCAGAGTTGATCATTCGGACCTTTCAATTCATAGATGTGGATCTCGGACCTATGAATGGGGATATTCCCGATACTCACAAAGAAAAAGGGAAGTAACTTGGACAAAAAGGGAAGTGACTTGGACAAAAAGAGAAGTGACTTGGACAAAAAGAAACGAAGTGTCTTAGACAAATCTTCTTTGTCGATAGCCTCGGACCAATCAATCGAATATTGATTAATACGTAATCGATCGAACACTACTTGAAAAGGATTCTTCTGTTCAGAAACGAAATGTTCCTGGAAATTCTTGCTCCCATTGGACCATTTGTATCTATATGCATCAGGATCCCGATTCATGGATCTCTCAGTTCGAGAAATAAGAGGATCAAACCATTTCTTCTGACTCTTTTTCAAATTTGATAAATGTTGGTTGATCGTATATTTCATTATAGTTATATGATTCAGAGTATCATTTCCTATTTGATCCCTTTGAATTCCATATTCGAAGTTACGATCGGATCTATTCATTAAAAAGAATCGATTCGATACATTTCTTATGTACCCATAGGTGCTATATTGGATTTGAATCAGATTTCGGATCAATCTATATCGATTGACTGCCTCCATTATGTTGTTGCTAGCAAATACCGCTGTTTTGGGATCTTCAAAATCATTCCCGCAGTAGATCCGGACCGATTTTTTTCTGATCCTTCGAGAAAAAGATTCATTCTCCTCATAAAAAAGAGGAGGTAGAACCAATAAGGATTTCTTTTTCGATTCATCTCTGGAGTTGAATACCTCATTCAATAATTTTTTTTGATCCAACCCGTAGGAATCAATAGAAAAGGCAAATCCCCTATGATACACCAGATCCGGCTCGGTTATTGATAGAGTGAATAGATCCGCCATTTCTGGGAATCTCTCTTCTGATTCAAAAAAATCGTGGCGTAACGCGTATCCCCCTTTGTTCCGGTCATGGAATAGATGAAAGAAATCAAAAAATGGATTTTTGTTCAAGAATGAAATCTTATTGGAACTGTCCATATCCGGTTCATCCTTTGGAACCAGATCCGGGATGTGATATGGTTCCGAAGGATGAATTGAGACGGTATTTTGTAAATACGTAATTATCTTGAATATATCAACCATTTCTTTATTTTCCGCTCGCCTGGAAGGGACAAAAGAAACATCTTGTTTTTTCTTCAACAATTTCTGATCTCTAATGGACCTCTCAGTAGGATTCGAACCCAGATGAAGTTCTGACCATCTGTCAGAGAAAAAAGAACGAATTGATCTTGTAGGATTCCCAAGAAATCGAAGAATTTCTTCCGGAAGCAGATGATTATTCATCCGCTTCTCAGGTTCCGTGAATAGCCAGGACATGGAGGAAGATCCAAAAAGGCATTTCGGGAATCGATCTGATTCTATCTCTGTTCGTTCCATTTGAAGAAAGGAAGGATCCCAAAGAATCGATCTCTCTTTTAGTTGCTGAATCTCTGTTTGATCGATCAATGTGTGATATTCTGAATCCTCATTTCTAACGGAATCGAAATGATCTCTGGATTGATCAGAAGAAGATCCTTTCCATTGGCTAGAATCCGTTACTTGAACGAAAATAGATCTTGTGGAATCATATTGAATATTTGACAATACATTCCGTACCTTGCTAAAAAACCGATCCTTGTTTACCAACCACACATTGTCTAACCAAATCCAATTCTCTCTCGAGACGTTCCTCAAAAAATCCGATTCGTGCTGATTCTTCCCCCAA